CAATGGCAAAGACCCTCACCTTCCCACTACCCTCTAGCTTTACTTCGAACTTACCTAATTAAGACATTTACAGAGAGGCGAGTTGTCATGGTATCCCACCATATAGACTGGGCGGGAGTTACCAATGAGTTTATCAACTACCCTCACTGATCTCTACCAGACTGAGAAAGATGAATTTCTTGAGTTCTTGGCCAAACAAGTTGGTCGTCAAACCAAACGTGGCCAATCTCAGCCAAGGACTAAGGCTTAACTAAGGTTAAAAGCGCTGTCGCATCAATAGGTAAACTATGAAGGACAGACAGTTTCCTTGAATGAATTGAACGATCCACGCCCCCTTACCTAATAGGGCTCCCTTAACGGGTTCTTGTAGGTGTTGGGACCGGAAGACCAGGTAGGTCGATACCGAAAGCCTCATTAAAAAGGCAATCGGGTATAACCAGGGCAATAAGCCAGGAGTATCTCAGACGTAAGTGTCTCGAAAATCTTAACACAAGCAAGCTGGCCTCGGCTTGTAACCTTTCACATGTATAGTGGTCGGAGGAATCTTTATTCCGGACGGCCAAACTAAGATTATGTTTGATAAACTAAGGCTACTAATAAGGGGAACAATAAAACTTAACAAGCCTTGAGTCGATCTTTAATAGCTCGACGGTGAAACGACGGGATAATGGTTGGGATCCCTGAACGAGTCAAGGTTTGGAACCTGGTTCGGCTTTGGACTCTGGTGTTCCCCCAACATGAACCATAAGGCGTAAGCCCACAGTTGTGAGGTACTGACCAACAAATAAAGGGCCAGAACGCCGATAAAGGGACCGAATCTGGCACCAACCTTCCAGTTCCCTTTACTAGGTTGGGGAGCCATCACCAGGGCCGATGATCCAACCCCATACCAAGATGCCCTTATGATGATGGGCGTGATCCATAGCCGATGTTGGCTAGAAGCAGTATCAGTTGAAGCTATGGAGCACCCCTTCAAGTTTCAGATCGATATTGAGTTCCATATCCTGTTACGGATACTCCAGATGTAGAGACAGATCCAGAGCCATTTGATCGAGATCGAGTAGCTATAGCAGATCCATTTAGAGATCGGAACCCCGTTCCGGGTACACCCATTTGAGTAGCAACTGCCCCTAAGCCGGTAGGTCTCGTTCAAAAGCCACTTTAGTGGATGTGCCCCAATCAATGTGCTCGGTGATGATGTTGTCATCGCTGATGCGCAAGTTGCTTAAGTTTATTTTCAGTGTCTTCAGAAATTAGGAGTTCCAATTTCAACTCAAAAATCTCTGATTTCTGACACTGGTGCATTTGAGTTTGCTAAGCGCTTTTGCGTCAAGGGTGGGTGGACGCGTGGATTTCTTTATCTTCCATGTCTGCTCGTTCTTTGCTTGCTTACCATCATCCATATGGTCTGATGGCTATATGTACAACCATTCATTACGAAGGTTCTCTACCTTAGTAAGGATAGGTGGTGGAGGTTATAGGGTCCCTGTCAAACTCAGTCATACAAGATCTCGTCACTTTAAGCGGGTTCTTGCTATGTACACCAGGGTCACAATGACTATCTATTAGAATTGTGGCTTGGCAGAGTGAGCTTTCGCTTCTGGTTTCACTTCTTCCTTCTTAAAGAGATGAAACCTTCGGATTGAAAGGTGGCTCCTGATGAATTATTTCCAACAGAAAGAGTCTGGGACTTCCTTGAGTGGTCTTTGCTCAGGAACTGGATGAAGGATTGGCTTCGGTACGTCCATTGGTACTGGAGTGTCGCGAATTCACCGGATGTTTCCTTAAGTGACTTCTTTTCTGCATCAGTCTATGAGAAAGAATGGAGGATCAGACGCGAATCGAGTGAGCTCATTCGCTTTGGTCTTCTCTGGAAGATCTATGATTTGGTAGCAGAGAAGGGTGTAAGCTTGGAGCCCGCCATGTCTTCAAGAACACCTCTCTGGATTTCGGGGATGGTTACTAGGAGGAGTCTCTAGCATGGATTTCTTAGTCGAGCCTGATGGTTTAACCCGGCTTTGAAAGGGATCATCATAAGACTTTAGGCGCACCTGGGGGAAGGACTACCCTTAATATGATATGCGCAATTAAGAAACGATACCGAATTAACTGATAAAGAGACGAAACTAACAACTGCCGTAATGAACCTAAACTAAAGACGGAAAGAGTCACTCACTGAATACCTATTTCTTAGACTGAGTGAGTCCTAAAGCCGAAAGACGAAGGCCGAAGCAAGGATAGCTGCTAAAGAAAGAGAAACTAGAGACATAAAGAAGAAGACTGCTAATAAGGAAAGGAATACGGTAAGGAAGGGAAACTAAGGCAGCTAAGCCACTAGTACGAAGGAGCAAGCGGAGGCCCCCCTGTTTTAGTGAACCCTGGGAGTTGTCGGCGGCTCGACGATCTGTATTCCAAAGGTTTACCGAGGTGAAGCTTTTGGCAGGTATTCTGTTATTTGTAGGTTTCTCTACTTCATGCTCTTCCGAGGGCCTTTGTTTGAGGTGAGGTTCTATAGTTTGATGGTTACCTCCGTTCTCCTCTCCCCTTCCCCGATAGCTAGGATAGAGTTCTCTCTGTCTTTCCTTCTTGCTGTTATGACATCGTTTATACTTTTATTGATACGAACGATAACCGTACGAATGCTTCTTCCTCGGCTCAGCCTAGTATTGGCATTTTCTCAGCCTAGTTTCGTAAAGGCGCTACTGTTGTACAGGAGAGAGCCTTTTTCCATAGGGTCGGGTAGAGATCATAGGTAACCGACTCCAACTCCCTCATCTGATCTCTCTCTCGTAACGGCCCTGTCAGAGGCGTTGGTCATGGGATAAAGGCTTGGAAGTAGTGAAGTGAGAGAAAGGATCTCCCGGCCACGCACCTTTTGCCTTGGTTTGCCCACCAGCAGTTGATTACCCTATAAACAGGCACAGCAGATCAAACAAATCAACATGATAGCTTTCTATAGGCCGACGGGCGAAACTCTTTCTCATTGCCATCATATGGATAAGCCAGGTATCCGGAAGATTGGACTCGCTCCTATAGTTTTGTACTGTGAGGAAGTTGGAGCCCAATGAAATGAGCCCTTAGCACGGGCGTCCGGTGGTGGGCACTCTGACTGTGACTCCCAAACGTGAAGATATGATTCTGACTCCGCTCTTATAGAGTGATCGGATTTCCCAGATAAGAGTGATCAATTGCCCAGATTGTTTCGCCTTCTTTCGGGGTTGTTACTGACCGGAATTGCGCACCTGAGTGCACAGCCTTTTCCCTTGGTGTTGGGGAATCGTACTCACTCTATATCTCACTTGGTAGGCCAGGTTGTTTTAAACCGTTGTTTAGCTCCGCTCGCCATGAACATGCTTCTTCCCCTCCGCCGTGTTCCCGGCACTATCAAACGAAGGGGGAATCGCAACCTGGATGATAGGAATAAGCCCCTGATCGAATCGAACAAATGATGGAGAATACGATAGAGTGCTATTGATTTTGATACCTGTTATTCTTCACCACCAACATCCTTACTCTCACTTAGACTTTCACTGTCACTTAGACAGACAGCAGGCAACCCTACTAGTAGAACTGGTGGAAATGGGACAGCGTATCTACTGGTACTGGACCCACTACTGATGCCTCGGTATGTTCACTCACTAAAACTAGCTCGGGACCACCTGATACTGATGCCCAGGGTCTCTTTGGATAAACACCATTTCTATGCCAAGCCATATAATTGGGTTGTTGCTCGATCGTAGTCATCTCCGCCCACGGGGCTCAACCACTTCCGAAATGGACTTTTTTTGACTTCTGCCTGAACCGGTGGATGAATTGTCCCTCCCGGGCTCGAATTGCACTAATAGTGCCTCGCTGCGACCGCTACGATCGGTCGACTAGGTTCGATCGAAAAGGAAATCAACTGAGATGTTAGATCGCTCACTTCACGATTGTCATTGATCAGCCTACTTGAGTCAGTGTTGTTTTGAAGCTCGAAGAGAATATGTTACTATTGTTGTACATTGCGTAGTAGTGAATGAGTCAGACTGACCCTTCTTATATCTTATAGTAGGGACCCGGATCTAAGCAAAAGATTGAATATTTCAAACCACTCCGCGATTTCATTCATTGTCAAAGACACCTCTTACTGCCCCCCGGCAGGCACGTTACCGAAAGCTACCATCTCCAGCCGTTTATAAGATCGTGCCTTGATGACATTCATTGGGAAAGGTCGTGAGAGTTCAGAGCACGGCGATTGAATCAATTCTAAGTTCATCTACACAGGTGAGTAGGACTAGGGGGCGAGACCACGACTCGGCTAAATAGCCCCCGGGATAAGGGCGCTTCCTCCGATAAGGGCTTACTCCTCACATAAGGGGGTCGCTGTGATTGACCAGGCGTCTAATAGGGTAGGGCAGCTAGGGAATAATAATAGGTGCACTCCAGGGCTTACACCTCTGATGATAAAGAAGTCGTAGGTTGTTGTCAAGTCAGTATCCACTTGGAATAAAGACGATGGGGAAGTTCATGCATGAGTGGAGACGGAGCCCGGTTGGAATCCCATCAATAGGTCAAGGGAAAGCATCGGTAAAGGGCACTCCTTGAATTGAAAAAAATGGGTAAAGGTAAGCCCTTGAATTGAACCGGTCCCAGCAACTGGAAAGGCTGCCAGCTACCCGCTACACTGAAACAAACCCTAATGAGTTTTCTCCGGAATGCAAGGCAAGGCGAAGATTCGATGCTCATGAATGGCATGGCATATAGAAGGAAACCTCTATGGTTTCGGAGGTGAGACTTTGCAGGTGGGAATCAAAGCAAAAGGTCAAGTAGTAAGGCGACTGCTAAGCTTTTACCCAACCCCGCCTTCCTCCCCTGATTGGGTGGGCTAAAGGTGGTTGGTACTAATGTACTACGATAAGGTGGTGTTAGAGAGAAGGACTCTTTAGTAGTAGGGTGGGCTACAAACAAAGCTGAAGCAGGTGGGCATGCCGGCGATGGGGCAATTGGCTGGGCTAAAGCAGAAGGAGTCAAATCCGAAGGCAGAAAAGCAGCTTCAGATAGTGTAGTGAGCGTAGTGAGCCGATCTACGTGAGGGTGTAGTGAGCTTTTATCCAACCCCGGGAGACGTATAGTCAGTCGATCAAGTTCGACAGTGGGCTACTACTAAAAAGAACCTCCTTAGAATGGGAATTTGACACATCTATGATAGGAGGACGGGACGGCACCGTGATCGTGTATCCACATGCGTCCTAAAAGTGGGTAGAATGTGGTCTTGCACTGAACTACATGGAAAATTGTGTCACTCTCTCGATTGCATTCCCTTAGTTTAAGGCAAATAGTCCCTAGTGATTCTTGGGTTGACCCGTCATAACCCTTGACGGTTGTGATACAAGGGGTAAAGTCTTCTTCGCTTATCCCTAGGGCTTCTGCGATTTCTAGGGTGCAGACGTTGATTCCTTCCCCATTGTAAACCATTGTTCGTCTAATCCTGCTGTCTCCTACGTAGGCGGTAATGTAGACAGCATCTAGGTGTGGGTGTCTACTAGCATCTATATCCTCATCCGATAATGTTATTGGTTGAGGTGCAATGATCTGGGAAAAGATAGACTGAAGTTCTCTGTCCCTAGGGATTCGTGCTTATCTAAGAAGGGTATAGAAGAGTTCGGCGGGGGGTCTTGCTTGACTAATAGGGGCCTAGTGCTATTGGCTTATTTTATTCCTGCACCTGTTCGATTGTTTTTCTAGTTGTCGGAAGTAAGAATGGTGCTTTTTTTTTTGTCACGTAAGGGAGAATCCAAGAAATGGACCTAGCCATTTTTTTTCATTTTCCAAATAGGGGGGAAGAACTAAACCCCACCCAGGGGCGAGAGTGACTCAACTGCCGCCTAAGGTTATACAATATCAACGCTGCGCCGGCTAAGGAGAGGGCTTTTCGGGGATTCAATAGAAGAAGTTGTTCGGGTGGAGGAGCAGAAGCCACTCGACCTAAGCCATAAAGAATATGAGTGTAAATGAAGCATGCCACACCTTTCCCATCGGCGCCTTAGCCATTGGTATTGTTTTCACCCACTTGGTGAAGTAGTCTGTAGCGGTGATAACGAAATGGTGACCATGACTAGAAGTTGGAAGAATTGGACGGTCGAAACCGGGAGTGAAACAAACTAGTTGAAGGGGCATCGGACGGGGATAGCACTTCGCTCGAGCCGGGTAACCCATTGGTACTATCTTCCCCTTGCTCGACTTGACCCGGCGAAGTTCCTTGGCTCGCTCAGGTACAGGTCACATTCTTTTCCGTCGAGCACAAACCCTATTGGCTGGCTCGATCAGGGGCTCGGGACGGGGTTTGGTGCGCTCTGCTCGGCTCTAGCTCGGCTCCATATCAATCACTGAATTCAATTTCAATTATTGGTGCTTGCACGAGATTTTTTTTTTCATTGGATTGGATACACTCCACTCCAATCAATGTCTTTCTCGGACGTGAGAGTGCGCTGAAGCAGCCGCATCTCATTTGGCTGTCCTACTCTCGTCCCCGCCGAGACCGGAATGGGTTGGAAATCAACCGGCCTTTGAAGATCACCCACTTTAACAATGCGCGATGTTGGAATGCCTTTTCCTACTGGGATTTCAATCTTCATTTTGGCCTCAACAAGATCATCCAGGTTGAATGTCTCTTCATCAATAGCTACCAGGGAAAAAAAGCTTGACACCACTTCGCTTCAGGAAGTGGAATCCCAACAGTGAACAGGCAGACCGCTGATACCAATCCATTGTCTGAGAGTCCCCAGGGGAAAGGTGGCGCAATCCGGCCACCACTCCAGAAGCTGAACTGTAGTACGGCCCACATGCATGAACTCCTGAGACAAAGCTCGGCGAGCAAGATCCCTAGAAGGGAAAGGCAGGAATTAGTCAAGCATTGCCAAGGGCACAGCCAGCTACCTATGGCCTATTTAAATGGGAACTGGCGAAGCCTTAGCGGATAAGTGCTTTCTACTATGGCCTTACCTTTCTTTAGGAGATTTTGATCACTACCATCTGGTCATTGCTTTTCCTCCCTCTGATTGTAATACGAACTCATGAACTACCTTATCTACTAGTACAAACCCACGGAGCGGTAGGTCGATCGTCGCTCATCCCTCGTGTTCTCTCCCGTGAAGTGATTAATCCGGCATTCAATCCCTATGGAAAAGCAAGTCTTCCGATTGGAGTAAACCCCCTGATTGCCTAAGATCTTCCTATATTCAACAACGACCTTACGGTCCCGATGCCAAACGTCACCAAGGACAAGATAATCCTTGAACCGTTGTCTAGGCTAAACCCGAGTAAATGCCGTGATCGCTCTGGTGTCAGACGCCCGGTGATGATTATCAGGGCCCTGAACTAACCTCTCTAACCACCGAATCGATGTCACACAGATAATCAGCCTCCCCTATCTCTAGTTAGTTGCGGCTGACAGCCATAAAGTCTTATCATCAGTTGTCATCCGCGACAAGGTTGTCAACCTACGCCGCGCTCACCATAGCAAATAGCAGGTCTGTCTGTATCCTAGGTAAGCCCCGAATATAAGGACTTACACCTAGCTTTTCACCCGGAAGCTTTGATGAACGACTAGTTCAATAAAAGATTGAAACTAATAGTCCGCTTAGTAGAAAGATGAGACCCATTAGGAGATAACCATGGCATAATCTAACCTGAGCCACACAAAGACTCCCTTAACGGTGCGGGCACTCCCCCCCAAGTCAAGTGCCCCCCAAGGAGCTTGTGCAACACCTTGAACCTCCCTTCAGAGTCAAAGGTTGCCCAGGTGGCTACTAAGCCAGTCAAACTCAAGAAAGAAGATTCAAGGCCAGCAAAGTAGACTGTAAAGAATTTCTTTATATAGGCCTCCTCCAATTCAGATGGAAACCTGCGTCCCCAAAGAAAACGCAGTCCCAGCCATCACCTAGGAAAGATCCCAGCTGTCAAGCAAGTACCACACTCCAACGAGTGGCACTTAGATAGCTGAGAGGATCCTAATGTCAAACTAACCACCGAAACACTTGTCACTGGTACAATCCGATCATGCCATAGTGCTGACGAACAACATGAGACTTCCGGTTTCCACACCCACCAGAACTGGTGGATATGGGCATCGCCACCCTGTCAGAGCTATGACAGGTAGCGTACTAAATGACATTTGAACTACACCTGACCCCTCACAAGGAACAGTTGTGTTATCGTAACTCCAGAAAACAGAATTATATAGTGGAGCAAGCAGGTAATAACCCCAAAACTCTATCCATAATTCTTGCCTTATTCAACCAAGAAGGCAACTTCCTCATTAAAGGGCGCCCCACAGTATACAAAATACAGAAGTGAGGGTAGCCAAGGTGCACCTCTCCATAGGACCACTCCATGTGGTTACCCTACAAGGAGGAGCATTTGAGAAGAGGGTTCCGACCCAAATACTGGGAAGTAGATGGTGGATCCCTCAACCCTAATCCACTTCTGTTTCTAGCCTACCCTATATAACTCAAAATCTGGTAAGGTAGATAGAAGTAGGACCTTGAACAGGTCAAGGATTCAAGAAAGGGGAATCGGCCAAGCGGTCCCGAAAAGCATTATATGCTAGACGGACGAATCCGTTCACTGCTTATTTCGAAAGTGCAGTGAAACTGTAAGCCCCTATTTTCATTCTAAAACTCACCACGGGCAGATAGCCGCGATTGCAGGTCTGGTGAAAGACAACTAGTGTATGAACAAGGGGAAGGGTATTTTGGTCATAATCCACCTACCGCCTTGGTCACCGGAAGGGTTTCATTTAAATCCTTCCCGCCCAGCAGTTGTATAATGTTGGTAGCGATGGGACCTAAAATAAGGCCGATCAAATGTCAACAGAAAATACAACTGCACTTTCCTAAATGGGATAAAGCCATGGGGTGGCGCCGTGGTTTGTCAAACCCGGTCTTCATTCAAATAGAAGCGTCCTATCTGAAGAAAGTGTGGAAGTCAGAGCAATATCACACCAATGACGGTGTGACCTGCCATGATGCCACGTTGCATCACTCGAGCAGGTATGAAAGCTAGAGGAGCAAGTCATCACCCCAGTCGAAGACTAAATTCTTATAGGTTAAACGCCATCTGAGAGTGAAGAAGTCATCCTCACCCCAGTCACCACAAATTCACAACTCCTGTCTAAACATCCCCCCTTTGAGCTTCAAAAGAAAATCAAAGGGACGACGTCTATTAGACGGTGGATGAAGCAAGGAGCAGGCTTGGGGACCAGAAAGATCTACAAATCAAAAGACCAAACACAATAGTCTATAATCGGTCTTTACTGTAGAACAACCAGTCCACCTGGGACTTAAATCTAGTTTTTATCTCTTAATCACAGATCTCAGCCATCAGGCAGATCAAAGTATCCGGAAGGAACAAGAGAGGACGGCCAGCCATCCACATTCTGGCCCCCGATCAATCACAGCCGCTTAGCAGCTACGTCACCTTTCGGGAAGCTCACAATCCGGACTTGAACCACCAAAGTCTCCCTTCATGACATGAGACGCGGTGAGACGTCCCATAATCACAAAGGGTCAGAACCCTCTATAAAGAGAGCTCTGAGCTCCATGCACCGATCTAGGGACCCCCCATACATCTGATCGAAGGCTGTCTCATCAAATAAAATATCAATAATATGATGAGGCACCACGCATGGTGGTTCACATGGAACAGATCACATTTGATCTTCAAATATTCCACTGTGAAAACACCAAGACCTGAAGCGAGTCACTGCCCCAGGCCCCTCTAATCAAGGCTGACAGACAATCAAACCATCTATAAAAGTCTGGCAGAACTGATAGAGAACCTGGTAAGGCCAAAGAGACCATAGAATGACATGACCAGCAGCTCTCCCTAGACACCCTCCTTCGAAGTGTCAGATAGAGAGAGTGAATACATCCCAGTTTTACACTTCGGATGTACACACAGGTCATACACGAAGGACCTCTTGAACAGAGAGGTATGAGTATATTGGAGGCTAGACTAAGATGGTGGAAGGCATCTAGTTGACAAGGGTGTTTAGAATACCCTTCGCCATGCAATGACTGGTGTTTGACGTCTGTCCCTATGTTCGTTTCGGATATAGCACATCTCTTTTTTAATCAAAAATACGGGGTTTCGTGGCTAAAAAACGGAACACTAAGCCAATCCTTGACTAACCAAGGTATGTCAATTCAATTTCTCCACTGGGTCCCTCCGGGTGACCAACCCAGATACTTCCGATGGAAGCGTGAAATTCTGTTGTTTCCAAGCGTTCTCATGAGCTAGTTCACATCCAATTCTGGGAATGAGGCTCACCCTCTTTGTTGTCCCTTCCCCCTCTTAGTCAGGTGTTCCCGTCTTCTTGTTCTCAAGGATTGGCATCTTTTTGTTCAACCAGGATTGGAACCCTTTACTTTTGCCTTTGCAGGTACCTACCTAATAAGAGGCGGTGGTTACCTACTCTAATTGCCTGAGGGCGCTCTTTACCTAACCTACCTGTGCTGGAACAAGCTATGCTACCACCATTTGCAAGATACGTGTTTCCTTGTTGAGCATCTCTTTTTTTTCGTTAAGGCGCCTAGGAGCAAGCAATCAAAGAGGAATGCGCAAGAAGCCCAGAAAAGAATCAATGATCAATCGGTGACAGAGGTAAGGGCTGAAACTCATATCCCAAAAGCAAGCCCTCAGAGAGAGGAAGAGGTTTCTTTCAAACCAGGGGCTTATTGCTCTTAAGAGGAAAGCTACGTAACATAAGTAGTTTATTTTCTCTAGTTCGCCTCTCTCCCATCCAGTCAATGACAGGAAAGGTAACTACTTGGCTGGCCGAAGACCAACCCCGAACAAGACCTCCGCTTTAATGGCACTACTGGGACTCCACCTTTTTTGTTCTGATCGACTGAAGCGCGGGAATCGTCCCTTATCTTTGAAGGTTTGAAACTTGCGGAAATAATAACCTATCCATGGTAACGCTCATGCTTACCACACACGCATTGGAAAGCACATTCCTCGTTATTCCTAAAAGAAGAATAGCCGGAGGTGCCTACCGTACCTATTTGACTGTTCCGAGCAAGACTATGTACGCCCGATTGACTGAAGAAGCATGCTCAGCAAACACAGTAGGAAATGAGTGCCCTTTCTTCCTAACATACGTAATAGCCCTATTCACTCTTATTACCTTCAAGGTATTAGTAGCGGGAGGAGGGCTTTAGCGCCATGATACTGATTGAAAAGTGGAATCCTCACTGTATCGCAAGCATCTATCTACGGGTTCTTCACTTCAATCTCTTCGTCATTCGCTGGTCCGACAGCGTACCAAACGTACTATCTAGGTTCCACCTCTCGACTGAGGAAATCTGCCCCAAAACCAGACAGAGTAGGGAGTCCAGAATCCGGTAAGTCACTTCCCTGTCTTGAGTTGGATCCCCCTGTAACAAACAAACAGGACTTTACGACACCAAGACACAAACGACTAGTGCTGCCCTTCTCCTGTCCCTGGACCAGATGCCCGACTGGCTTTGACTCAAGTTTCACCGTTGACTTACTGCACTACCCAAACCGTTCTTCTCTTCCCTTGTTTTCTTTTATTTGTTGAGAGGCTCGCTTTCCGGTACAGATAAGGCTTAAGGGAAAGACCTGTTAGGTATAACTAATAGTCTTAGAGATTGTGTCTATCGAATAGAATGGGAAAATGGGACTTTCAATGACCTTTCTCAAACCTGTCTGCTCTACTGGCTGTAATGCTATTAAACCTGCCCTCGCTCCTTACGTCACGCTTTACTGGCTACCGTAAGAGCACAGAAAGACTTATTCGCCTTAAAGGCTAGGCCTACCTTCTATACTATACTATAGGCTTAAGGCAAGGTATGAGTTTCTCTGCGACTTTGACTAGTCTACCCGAAAGCAGATCAATAAATCCAAAAGCATTGCTCGCCGAACTTCAAATCTTTTTTTTTTTAAACGAGTGAAAGAGAGTCTCAGACGTAAAGAAGACTGAAATAAAAGGCGCCTAAAAGCCTCTCGCGATCTACCGCTTCTTAGCCTATCTCGGTAATGGCCCTGCCCCCTTTCTCTTCCTTGGGCTTTGGTCTCCTTTGGCTTCGGGCTTCTGTTCATGCTCATCCTCAGCCTCCGGTAGGCTGATGGGCATTGAACCCGACTCTGTAGACCTTTAAGCACGGTCTTCTACGACCTCTGAGACCAAGGCTCCCTTCCTTTTTAGGAAGACACAAATTCTCCCAAGCTACTTTTGCCCCTCTTGTACTCAGATCGCTGCCCTTCCAAAGGAAGGCTCTAAGTGTTTGCTCAATCTGCTTGATCACTGCCTTGGGAAGGATAAATATAGAAGACCTGTAAACCTGGATGGCAAATAGAATAATCTTCACCAGTTGCAATCTCCCAGCATAAGAAAGGGCTCTACAAGTCCAACTCTTCGCTCTGGCAATGATTCTGTCCACTAGAGCTCTGCAGTCGGATCCTTTGAGTCTGGAAGAGATCAGTGGCACACCAAGATACCTAACCGGAAGACAACCTGCATTATATCCAAGCAAGCTCAAGATCTGCTCTCCCACATTCGCTGCTATGCCACACATGAACACGTTGCTCTTGTCAGGGTTAGGAGAAAGTCCGGAGAGCTGCCTAAACACCTCAAGGCACTGAGCAACACAGGAGACAGAGTGGATTTCACCTTTACAGAAAATAAGGAGATCATCAGCAAAGCACAAGTGGGATATCTTTTCCTTGTTGCACTTCCAATGAAACTTCAATTTTCCTTCGGATACCATGCTATTCATTAGTCCGGAAAATGCTTCCATGGCCAACACAAAGAGATAGGGGGACATTGGGTCCCCTTGCCTCAATCCTCTGCCTCCAGGGAAGAAGCCATTCAACTCACCATTAATCATAACAGAAAACCTGGTCGTAGTAACACACTCCATAATCCACTGTACAACTTTGTTGGGGAAGCCAATGGTCCTGAGTACAGCAAGGACAAAGTCCCACCTCACCGTATCATAAGCTTTCATTAAATCAACCTTGAGAGCACACCGGGGTGTTCCTTGATCTCTGTGGTAATTCCTTAACAATTCCTGGGCAAGCAGAATGTTGTCCCCAATTCTCCTTCCCTCAACAAATGCCGTTTGCTGCTCAAACCTTAGCAGGAAATGCTATTCGTACAATAGTGGAAGCAGGGTACGCTAGAGGCGAAAGTCGTGATAAAAGGTCCTGGTCTCGGAAGAGATGCAGCATGACGAGCCAGAAGTGGTATACTATAAAGAAAGAAAGTTTCGTACATGACGTAACCCCTATGCCCATTGGGAGGAGGGGTAGTTAGTTATCTCGGCATCGCGAAAAGCCCCAAAAAGCCATATCGCGCGCTTCGGTCCGAAAGAATTGGTATTCTTAAGAAAGCTCATCGTACCTGCCAGTACGGTATGGATAAAGTCCACCTCACTTAGGATATTTGTCAGGAGATGGGAAATCATCCGGCGATTGCATTTATAAAGTAGGTTCAGTAGAGCTCTGCTTGTCAGCTTACTACTTCCACCTGGACCTTCAAGTCAGCAAAGCCTAGCTCAGTCGAGTTTGACCTCCGCTCTCCTGTGATTTTACGAACAAATAGAAAGGAATGTGAGGAAATACAGTAGCTGGAAGAGTCACTGCCTCCCCCATGTCTTATGGTGTTCCAAATGCAAGTTGCCTAATAATAAATCGAAGTGAAAGGGGGTAGTAAGGATGGGACCTTCAATGCCAAGAACAGGCCAAAAAACTTGGCCATAGAATCTATTTCCTCAATAGCCAAGGTTAGAAGTTGAGGTTGGTCGTAGATCAGGTCAACCAAGAGGTTTTGGTCTCCTTCCTAGGGTCAGAGAAAGCAAATGTCAAGTGTCAAGGAAGCTCTAAGGCTAGCTAGACGGCGAAGACTCTGATCGGAAGTGGGCTCAAAAGCCATGTTCATTAGTTAAAAATCGTAGTTCTTGCTACCACTCGGGTGATTGGACCTGAAAGCCTGTCAAATGGATCTCTTCTTAGAGAGATGTGGGCATCTAATCTATCTTGCCTTGACAGCATGAACTTCATGTTTCAGAGAATCGGGGAAGGTGCTTGGCAGATGATGAGAGAGAGCGAAGCGCTTGCCTGTCTATGGTTCTATAGAAGAGAGGAGAGATGGTGGAATAGAAAGTCGTGGATCAGTTGATCAGCTTTCTTTCTTTCTCTTCCGATCTCGAATTCAAGCTTTCAAGAAGGAGAAATAGAAAGAGGATTCGTAGATCACTCCCGGAGTCTTATATTTAAATATCTACTCCAACTGATAAGAAGAAGGCGCTCAGTTAACGGGATTGGCTCGAAAGCGAGGATGATCGTCAAATGCCCCATGTTTCAGCTTCTCAATCGATGTTCTCGATGCCGGGAACGCTCTCTGTCCTTTTTGTAAGCACCAAGTATCTTTCTCAATATCTTTAACATAAGGAAAGGACACTCTCTGATGCTAGTTGTTCTTCTTCTTTCCTCTGATTATTGAATCAAGTCTTTCTTGTTGCTTTGAATCAACTCTTTTTTGTTGAGTGGAAGTAGGAATGGAGTGGCTCATGCCAGACCTGAGAGATCATCCTACTTATCAGCTAGTTATCGGCTAGCTCAATCGCAAATCGGGCATCCCATGATATATTCAGCCAGCTTGTTAGCTCAGCTTGTCTCCCTCGGGACTCGCCATTCTCACTTATATAGGATTCCATTTCGTCTCCACAAGTTAGCCTGTCTGCCTGCAAGGCCCAATCGAAGCAGATTGTCCCCGACCTTAAGGGTTCCGGATAGCGCCCCTTCACTTGTAGTTTCGCTACTCTAGGACATCAACACCAACTCAGGCTCCAGCCCTAACTTCAGCTTTAGATTCAACTTCAAATTAGGTACCAGCCTTGGCCTAGGCATTGGTTTCCTTCTTCGTAGTCTTCTTCTTCACAGTTTCCCTCGGATTCGGCATAGCCTTCTTCAGATTATTCATCCTTGTCTTCGTCTCTGTCTACCAGATCGGATCCAATCAAAGCTGTTCGTCCCCCTTCTCAAGTTCCGGAGGGTGGCTCTTCACTTGGTGTTCACTATTCTTTTGTATTGGCACTAACAATGGCACCGACTTTCACTTTGACTTAGTCCTCCGCTCATGAATCTGGCTATCTCAAGATATCCGGATTCCATTCCTTTCTGATGCGCCTTATGTTTCCAAAAGGTAAGACTTTCCCCTTCCAGGGTGACCCCATTTGCCCGAGCCCTAATCGAGGAATGGCAATCTCGTTTCGGCCTGGCCTTGTCTCTTCTCTCTGAAGGCTGTTCCTATTCATATTCAAATTGTTAGATAGCTTCTATCTTTCAGTTTATATCTTTGGTTCTCGAGGTTCTCAAGTTTCAATCCAGATGTAATGGATTGTATTTCACCCTCGCGATAATAGCTATATGGGTAAATTGCTTGACGATCTATCCAAAAGGAGCCGTGTCCATGCGGTTTTCCTCTCTCACTCGAACAGGCCCCTTCTTACTAAGCTAAGATTGACATATAAGCAACTCCTAAATGCAACTATAAAGGGGAGCTATAGCAACTCAACTCTTCAGATCAGGAATCTCCTTTCTTATCTATTGGATTTCACGCCCTGAGCTAACTCATTTCTCTTTCGACTGGAACTCCAACATCAGTAAATCCGGAATTCGATACCTTTCCAAGAATCAGGATCTGCCTTACTTAAGCCCCGACTTCGCTACACTTGCTTCTAGAAGGAAGTTCCCTGCCGAAAGCCCAGGTCCTAGTACTACCTCTTAGATACGATACCGCCAAAGGAAAGCATTCCAATAGCAGCTGATGAAACTATAGCACGAACAGCTACCTCCTCTTCCCCTCGGGACACTCCCTTTAAATACGTTAGCAATCAAAGCTGATTCAACCAAAGCAAGAACAGCGCCTTCGCCTGCTTTGATTAGGACTTTCTCCGGCTACGGCTACAGAGCCATCTAAATGCTACTTTGCGTAAGACTTTGAATTCGATTTTCACTACTTCGAATTTCGCTACTCCGGACTCTTTAAAGGCCTTGAGCCCGCCCCAAAAGAATTGAATCCGGAACTCCCTTTACAGAAGACTTCGAGTCAGTAGCTACCTTTGTAAAAAGAGTCAGAACTGATAGTCATCGTAGTCATCGCCTTTCCCTTTCGACTGGCATTATCACACCGCCATCCAAAAATGAAATAGCAGCTCCTAGCCCTAAAGGATAAACAAGACCTGGACCTGGTTCAGGTTTGAAAGCAGCCCTTATTCCATTCATTCCATCAACAGCTCAATCGATGGGACTTGCTTTCCTTCCTAAAGGAAGTTACCCGGAGCCGGTAGAAATGACTGACTTAAGATAGAGCCCCTAACAGAGTCCATTCTCCGAATAGTAACACGGTCAAGCCAAAGATCTGATTCACTAGCAAAGGTAGCAGGAGTCGATAAGTTCAAACCAAAAGGTATAGGGAGGGGATGAGGTAGCATCCGGGCAAGCAGTTACCTCCTAAGCAACCACTCCTGCCAGTAACCGAGTTGTTAGTTACGGCTGAAGGAAGCGAAGGTCTAAGCACTACTACAACCACCTTAAGTAAGTTGTTCTCTTCACCCGCCGGGTGTTAAGAGTATGATCACCTCACAAAAGAGTGGCATCGAATCAGTCTAACACCCTAGCATATCGGTTTTACCCGATTTGGCTGTCACGACGGTAAGCCCCACTCCAACTCCCTTGCCTTAATTCCCCGCTTCTCAACCTTACGAATCCCTAGGGCAGGAAGGTCCGGACAGAGTCAGTGAGTTGGTAGCTTCGTCTAGAGCTGCGGAAGACCTAAGGTCGAAGGGCTAAGCAAGTATATCTAATATAAGAGTTCCTTCCCTTGCAGCTATGAGTTAGAGCTTTGAGCTCTCATCTATTGGCTCTAGTAGCTAGGAGCTGTTCCTTTAACTCCTCTTACTTTCCCTCAGAATCCCTAAGGTCTCTGCCGGTCCGTATCTAGGAATCCGAGTAGTCACATTTGTAGTTTTTCTTGTTTCTTTCTCTAGTAATGGACTTTTTCGGAGTAACGTCCGCTCGATTCTTCTTTTCCGCTCTTCCCCTCTTATGGAGCCCTTAATATAGTTCTATGGTTTCTGCGGACGATACTGATCGGCGACCTATGGTAGGACCTCGTTTATCGGTCTATGGTCCGTTTGTTTAATCTCCTGTGCTTCTCTTCTCTTACATGAGCTTGAGAGTGCTAGATAGAAGGGCTTATCATTGGCTCTATCTTGTTATAAACCTACCAGTAGGAGGACTATCTAACGAAGGAATAGAGTCCGATATCTCAGAGGAATTCTAGCAAATATAAGAAAGGAATTCTGAAACCCGCCCTATAGAATGAATAAGAGGGTTTACAGTGTCCTCCACAACTGATTGTGTAAGAGTTGGGCGGGGGATGAGTTGATGTTGCTGGAGTTAAGCGATACAAACATAAAGGAAAGAAAGCAATTGATGTCCTTTCGACCTCGCTCTAAAGGAAAGGGCGATCCAGAAGGAACTCCTATTGCGCTAACAAGGGGAAAGAAATTCAACACCAGATAGAGCATAAAGGAAAGAAACCGGATATACCATAAGATTGTGTAACAGACTAGTCGGCTATTTATTGTTCCTACAGGAAAGAGTAGAGTGCCCTACTAATTGCGTAAGAGAGTCCTAAGGGGGCTACCTAAACGATCGTTGAAAGGCCAGGAAGGACAAATCAAAGAGAAGGGTGGTTCGTAGATCAGTATGAACTTCAGCGTGAAGTGGTCGGGTTCACTCCTTCTAGAGGAAGGGATTCGTGTACTGATTGCTTGCCTTAGCTTCCTTCTAATGCTCGAACTGCACTCTGCTAGCTCCTATGCTTCCACTTTCAGACAGTTCCTAGAAAAGAAGTACTAGACTGAGAACAGGGAAGAGAACTATTGTTGACAGATATCGCTTAACTGATTGCGCCATAAGTACAGTACTAGAGTAAAGGAGGAACTATTTAAAGAAAGGAATCAAAGAATGATGAAACCTGCGGTCCATCGCACTTGCGGGGCTTCTATGAGCTTCAGCCTCTCTGAGCCCTTAGCTCCCAATGAATTCAAACTTGCAAAGAAAGGGATCACCGGAAGTGGAGCGCTCTCCTTAGCGCAAGCCATAAGAAGGCAGCAACCTACCTTTAATTGCTCTTTCAGCCAAGTCGAAAGATGAAAAGGGGCTTTCTTCTAAAGTAGCTATTTTTGTTATAGAAGGTCATCTCCAAGTCGAGAAAGGTTCTTTGATTCTATACACTAAAAACCATGAAATACCTCTTTTGCTTTCAAAAAAATGTCAACCCCTACAGGACAAGGGCGGAACTTGTTTTGGAAGAGGGGATCACCTAGGTAGCGCATAAGCTGGAGCCGGAGACTGGACCAACTATTGCAAGAGGCCGGCTTCCCGGTCAAATGAAGGGTATTTCCCAGAAGGAGAGTTGAGTAATGGCGGGTTTCGGGACTTAATGACTTTTCTGGTGGTTCACTGGCAGGTTGGGAATCCGAATATCCCACAATGACAGAGTTCACCGAAATAGGATTTCCAGATATAGTGCCTTTGATTATACCAGGCGTGTACCCCATCTATAAGTTGCTAGTTCGGCTTGTGATGATAGTTTAGTAGTATAAAATAAGTCAAGTATAGTACATCGAAGTACGGAAGGAAGAAGAGAGGAATCCACTCCAAGTCCCTTTTGTGTGTGGATCTTATGGATCTCCTGTATCGACCGGACTAAGAGTCAAATAAGGTTAGATTGCCTTACCACCAGTAGTTGAAAGACAGCGTTTCAGGCCCATAGTTGTATTCAGTAAGTTGGGTAGCTCAATTCCAATCTTTCAGCCTAGCACTTATTCTTACTGGAAAAGCGATGCCAGGAGTCGTGCTAGCTGGAGACTGAGACTTAGCTTGAGCTTGAGCCAATGTACAATATATCTTGCGTCTGAACTTGAGCTAGAAGCCGAACCGCTTACCAACAGTTCTTTTTTCCCGGTTTCTAACCGCAAGAGGGGCGAAGCGAAGAGGTTTAGGGAGGGGGAAGGGGACCGAGAAGGAGGGATCGGACATTCAGTTCAAGGTGGAGAACCTATAGTTACGTTCAACACAGCAAACTACTTGTCTTTGGGGTTACCTTTCTTTCATTAAAACAGATTCAGATACGATTGGAGTCACTTGACAGGGGCATCTCTATTGGATCCCCGGGTTGGCACTAAAGAAGGAGGGTTCCACTTAAGTTGAATTCCGTTTCGTCAGGGGCTCCCCAAACTCTTTCTATTGCGGGCTTGAGCATATACTTCTTTGTCCGTAATCACTGGCTTTCAAGGTGTATACTTAGAGCAAAAGGAATGAAACCAAAGTTCACTTTTTGTTAGATACCAGGGAAGTACTTACAGCTAGGCCTTCTTGCACTTCAAACCCTTCTTTCTTTTGCTAGAGTTTGATCCTACAATAGTCTATAGCAACCTTCATTCCTATAACCTCCTGCCGTTGAAGCTACGGTCCAGTAGCCTCTGTCGATACTATAGTCAGAAGAATCCCCATACCACTCAAGATAGAGCCTTACACCTGATGGAGAGGCAGTTGTTCGTAAACCAAAAACCCAGCGCATTGTACGATGCGAGATTCCAAGAAAACTGGAAGAAGGTCGTGAACTATTTCATCTGCTGGAGGAGCGAAGCCACTCGACTAAAAGGAGAGGAAATGATAGCTAGCTCGACCTTATTATTATGAAAAGGGGAGAGGATACTTCCTTAGTAGAAGTGGGTTTACGAGGTTAAGGAGAGAAAAGAAGATACGGCTTCAAAGCCGGATATAAAGTATAGAGCTGAGACTAAGCAAACGGAGGATCTAAAAAGGGTGTTTAATACTGGGTCGATCTGATGCTCGATCGATCGAGGGAATGGGATTGATACCGAGGAGGAGAAGTGAAATCCGGCTACTCGACTATC